AGGTACCAGATGAGATAGAACGATGTTAGAAGGGATATAATGAAATTCCTTGATTGGCTCTTCCCAGAGGAACGATCTATTTTATTTGATTGATGGATCCAATATTATAATGAATTAAAAAAGAGAGTTAATGAATTAAAAAAGAGAGTGTTCTTATTCGAACCGCCTTGTGATCTTCAACCAATTATGTGCTTCAATATAATTACCTGGAGTAAGCGCTATAGCTTGTTTCCAATATTCAGCAGCTTGATCGGACCAAGCCTCCGCAATTTCAGAATCTCCCTGTCGAATGGCCTGTTCTCCCCGGCCGGAATAGGTGGGTCAATTCCTTCCCTTAGAACCGTACTTGAGAGTTTCCTACCTCATACGGCTCAGCAATCAATTCTTTTGGTGTCCCATCTTAATCTACCATATCTAACTGAATAAGATTTCTCGTAAATCTATCCCATTTTTTTTTCTCGGGTTAACCAGAAGAGGTTAATTACATGAGTTTCAAACTCTAATTTTGATCAATAATCAGTTTTATCTTTTCTCCCACCTTCAGAAGAACATAGGTATCTACCCCTATCGTTAGAATTTTCTGAAAGGTAACTATCTCGGTTTCATATAGAAAGTCATATAGAATCTTTGAAAAGGACTTTCCTCCAGAAGAAAGAAAGGACTTACTATCTTTGGGATCTGATGCTACACCGCTGCTCAATACCTTAGTAGATCGACTCTATTACATAAGTTGATTCCTAACTTTTATCTCATATCATGACATAAGTAAGCAGTTCTTATTGTATCGGCCCCCAAACCTCGCTAATTGATCTTTACGGTGCTTCCTCCATCAATTAGATCCTTTATCCATAGAATCTAGTATATAGGCCATACCTATTTCTTCCTATTTCGGCTCGTATGAAGTCTCTTTCTTTGCTACAGCTGATAAAAATCGTTGCTTTGAACGATGCATATGTAGAAAGCCTATTTTGTTTCTAGTATTTACTAGAAGATTTGATCTTTCTTTCCTTCTTTCTATAGTGGAGATAGTCGCACGTAATGACAGATCACAGCCATATTATTAAAAGCTTGTGGTAAGAATGGGTTTCGTTCGAGTGCCCGGAAATAATATTCCAAAGCCTTCGTATGTTCTCCGTTGCTTGTGTGGATAAGGCCTATGTTATAGAGTATATAACTTCGATCATAGGGATCAATTTCTGGTCGCGTAGCTTCATAATAATTTTGTAAAGCTTCCGCATAATTTCCTTCGGATTGAGCCGACATCCGTTACGGTCGTTCATTCTATTCAAAGAATCTCCGTTCCAGAACCGTACGTGAGATTTTCATCTCATACGGCTCCTCCCTTCTGTGCATAGTAATAAGGGAAATAATCCATGGAATCAAAAAAGATTGAAATATTTTTATTATGAACTGACAGGGGCTGGTGTTTTTACAAGAAATCTCTAGCCATCCTTCCTGCAAGAGGTCTGTCTTTTCTTAACACCAAGCGTGTTGGTGCTAGATAGAAATGGTAACTCCAACAATTTCTTTGTCCTCAACGCCCCCTATTTCCAGGAATTAGTCACTTCAACGATCTTCGATGGTTATACGGGTATCCAAAGTACGAACGAGATGGATGTTTGTTGTCCCAACCATTCTTGTTAGTCCCGATCCCGATAAGGAAAAGGAGTAATTTATAACAAAGTTTTCGTGTTGTTGATTCCTAGGTGTAGTGCTTCTTCCCCTATGCGGCCTATTGGTACTAGTGAAGTAGTATTGACCTGCAATACAGAACCTATAGGTTAACCTTTCGCTCAATACTAGAATCGACAATTGAAGCATCTGAGGCTGCATCAATCGGGGATACACGACAGAAGGAATTGTTCTATCTCCAAACTAACTTCACCTTCATCAAGCGTAGGTTTATTTCAAGAATCTTTTTTCTTTGTATCCCGAATCATGTCTCTTTCTCATAAGACTGAGGGCGGTAAATAAATAAAAAAAAAAAAGAATCAAATCGCACCATCTCTGTAATAGGTAAATGCCTCCTTTTCTCCTGAAGTTGTCGGAATTATTCGTAATAAGATATTGGCTACAATTGAAGAGGTCTTATCAATAAAATTTCCATTTATCCGAGATCTAGGCATAGTTAACAGTCCATTCGATAATTCTTCTCATTCCCCCTCGAGGGAAAATGATCCCACAAACAAAGGAATTGTACAGTACGAAATCACATAAAAACAAACAGACTCATTCTAAAAAAAAAGGATGTGGACCTTCCACTCAAATTGTCCCTTTTGGACAGGGATAGATAGGAAATATTTGAATCCGATTGGATTTCATTCAAATTGAGTAGTATACCAATTATTACTATTTTATCGAAGTTGAGGAATCAAGGAATTTTTCCTACGGATTCTGAGAACTCGAGAAGTTTTTTTGTATCCCTCGAGCCTACGGAAGATCTTTCTTTGACGAAAAGTTTTCTATTTAGAATTTAATTGATCGGTCGTACCTGTATTGCAATAATATGAATGACTCGCTATTCACTCGGTTTCTGGGTCATAATCATAAGATTATGTAGGAGAGATGGCCGAGTGGTTCAAGGCGTAGCATTGGAACTGCTATGTAGACTTTTGTTTACCGAGGGTTCGAATCCCTCTCTTTCCGTACCTTCACCTAATTCACCAACGTTACCAACCGCAATGTATCAAATAACAATTGATACCATTATTCCAACAGTAAGACCTTTATTTGATAGAGATTCTTCCTAATTACTGTGGTATGGAAAATGCCGGAAAGAGTGGAAAAGAATGAAAATCTCACTGCTGATCCATTTGTGATACGTGAGTGGGAGAAAAATCCGGATCAAACCCCTTATTTACTTGACTTTGGCGAAAAAGGGGGGGCAAAATTGCCCGAAGCTTTGTTATTTTAGTTAGGTTCAAGTCTGACGAGAATAATATTCTACGACTAGCAACTCATTGATTTTCAAACCGATCCATTTACTATCTATTATTTGATTTACTAATCCTTTATATTGGGATGAGTGAAAAGTCAAATGTTTTGCCAATTCCTCGTGGGGGGATGAATCAATATAATTTTGAATCAAAGCTCTGGATCTTTGTTCATCTCTCGTAGTAATAATATCTCGGGGTTTGCAGCGATAACTTGGGATATTTACTATACGACCATTAACTAAAATATGTCTATGGTTAACTAATTGCCTGGCTCCGGGAATGGTCGAAGCCATACCCAATCGAAAAAGGATGTTATCCAAACGCATCTCAAGTAGTTGTAGTAAAACCTGCCCTGTTGACCCTTTGGCTTTTCCAGCTATACGAACATATCTAAGCAATTGTCGCTCTGTCAGACCATAATGAAAACGCAATTTTTGTTTTTCTTCTAGACGAATACGATATTGAGATCTTTTCCCGGAACGCGATTGGTTTCTAAGATCACTTCCCGGTCTAGGTCTTTTACTAGTTAGTCCCGGTAAAGCTCCCAGACGACGTATTTTTTTGAAACGAGGCCCTCGGTAACGAGACATAAAGACTCCCCCCCTTATTTTTTTATTTATTTTATTGAAATTTCATTTTACAGAATAAACCTAAGTCAGACTGAACTAAACGATAAACGAAGATAAATCTACTGAAGTACTACAAAGAAGAATGATGAATTGTATCAATATCCGGATTATTTTGTATATATAGGAAGTTAAGGATACTTTTCTTGATTTGTTCTGTAGAGATTTCACTGCTCCAATCAGTTTTTTATTCATAGTTGTAAGTTCCCACGACATAATAGATCGGTGACCCGACATTTGTAAAAGAAAAAAGGGAGGAGTCTTTTCAATATTCCTTGATCTCAAGGAGACATTATCAATCATGGAAAAAATCGGACAAATAGAGAAAAGCCGGCTATCGGAATCGAACCGATGACCATCGCATTACAAATGCGATGCTCTAACCTCTGAGCTAAGCGGGCTCACATAACAGAAATAGTGCATAGGAATTCGGTAAACTACCGGAATCTTAACTATATAATAATTAATATTAATAGAATGAAGAATCGAATTCTATTCCATTAAAAATGATTAATTAATATCATAAGAATATTCTTATATATTAGAATATAACTATAACTATATAGAATTTTTATTGAAAATTCGAGTGATTTCTATTATCATTCTATTAATTCTTATTATATTTTCTATTATTATTAGATTAGAAATTTTATTATTAGAAATTTCTATTTCTTTGATTTCGAATTTTTTTTCTTTAAATGCAAAATATTACATTTGAAATAATTATATATAACTATATCCATATTAGTTATAGCAGATTCTATTAATTCTAAATTCTATTAGATTAGAGCGGATCGGTCCTAAGGAAAGGATAAGATAAGAATGCAATTCAGATCATAATGAGACATTCCTCTGGTTTCATTCGGAAAGGGAGGAGATAGGACGAAAAAAAAAGAAGAATGAATATCGACCGTTCCAGTATTCCCAATCGCGCGGGAAAAATGAGAGGGAGAGAGACATGTATATGTGGGATATATCCATCCATATTGAATTGCAGATACATCAATGATAGAATCATTTCCGATTGGACCAAATACTGGCCCACCGATAGAGATGAAAGAAGATGGGTAAGAAATAGGAGCAGACACTTTTTCGATATAGGAATCGGTATCTAATGAATTCAAGGGTTCCAACATAAGAGGGGGGATCACAATGAGATCTCGGCCTCATAAGGGGGATATGGCGAAATTGGTAGACGCTACGGACTTGATTGGATTGAGCCTTGGTATGGAAACCTACTAAGTGGTAACTTCCAAATTCAGAGAAACCCTGGAATTAAAAATGGGCAATCCTGAGCCAAATCCTGTGTTCAAAAAACAAGGGTTCAGAAAGCGAGAATCAAAAAAGGATAGGTGCAGAGACTCAATGGAAGCTGTTCTAACAAATGGAGTTGACTGCATTGGTAGAGGAATCGAATCCTTCTATCGAAACTACAGAA